ATATGTGTTTAAAAAAGAAGTTTTTTCATTATTTTTCGTCGTTAATAAATATAATAAACGCAAATTTTTTTTAATAATTTCGGGTCCTTCTTTATCTTTACCCCATAGAGACATTGAATAGAACGAACTGCTTTTTTTGCCACTGTAAGTTTGAAAATAAACGTTTAAATGTCCTTCAAAAGCAAGTAAATAGATCCGAAACATATAAAATGCAGTTAATCCTGCTGTGGACCAAGCTATTATTGCAAAAATAGGTGAATACAACCAACTATCATTAAGAATTTCATCTTTGGACCAAAAACAAGCAAGGGGTGGAATACCAGAAAGAGAAAGTGTACCCAATAAAAAAGCAGTTTTTGTAATTGGTACATGTTTTCTTAAACCGCCCATAAGAACCATATTCTGACTTTTATCTGGAGAATATCCAACAATAGCTTCCATCGCATGAATAATTGATCCAGATCCTAAGAACAACAATGCCTTCGAATAAGCATGAGTAATCAAATGAAATAAAGCAGCTCGATAAGACCCCATACCTAGAGCTAACATCATATAACCCAATTGAGACATTGTAGAATAAGCTAAGCTTTTCTTAATATCTTTTTGAGCAAGAGCTAAAGTGGCTCCTAAAAATAATGTTATTATACCTATCAAAGCTATTAGATTTAGAATGTAAGGTATAACTATGAAAAGAGGAAGAAGCCGAGCTACAAGAAAAATTCCTGCTGCTACCATAGTAGCGGCATGTATAAGAGCCGAAATGGGGGTAGGCCCTTCCATGGCATCAGGTAACCATACATGAAGTGGAAATTGGGCGGATTTAGCAACAGCGCCGGCAAATAATAGGGAGGCGCATAAAGTAACAAATAAAAAATTAACTTCATTATTAGAAACCAAGTTATTGAATATTTCAAACAAATCCCGAAATTCGAAACTACCTGTTATCCAATAAAAACCCAAAATTCCTAATAATAAACCAAAATCCCCGACACGATTAGTTACAAACGCTTTTTGACAAGCATTCGCGGCACTGGGTCGTGTGAACCAAAAACCTATTAATAGATAAGAACACACTCCAACTAATTCCCAAAAAATATAAATTTGTATCAAATTAGAACTAGTAACTAATCCCAACATTGAAGTATTGGAAAAACTCATATAAGCAAAAAATCTCAAATATCCCTGATCATGAGACATATAATTGTCACTATAAATAAGAACCATAATTCCAACAGTAGTGATTAATATCGACATAATAGAAGTAAGTGGATCAACCAAGCAGCCAAATTCTAAAGAAAAATCATTATTGATGGTCCAAGACCATACATATTGATAGACAGAATTATTATTTATTTGCTGAATAGAAAAAAGGGCTGAAAAAACCATAACTATACTTAATAATAAAACACTAGGAAAAGCCCACATACGGCGAAGATTTTTTGTTGCCGTTGGAAAAAGTAGAAGTCCTGTTCCAATTAAGATAGGAACTGGAAGTGGAATGAAAGGTATAATCCATGAATATTGATATGTATATTCCATAAAAAAATAAAAAAAAAATTTATCTTAATTAATTGTTTCTGAGTCACCGGTTCTTATTTCTTTTCTTTTGAAAGGGGTCGGTTAATAAAAAAAATTAAGATATATAAAATAAAACTTAAATAGAATTTTCTAGCCTTAATTATTCTGAATCTTTCCAAACTACTTCAAATATTTAAAATCAAGAGGTTATAATTGGTCAAATGATATAAATAAGTCACTAGTGAAAAATAAATACGTATTTAATTTTATTAATACTGAATTGTTAATATTAAATTCAAATTTTTAAATAAAATTTTATGAAGATAAAAAATGAAAATTATAATTTTCATTTTAATTATTACGTATTACAATAATTTTTTTATATCTATAGAACAAGGATAAATAATTATACCAAAAACAGTATTTGATATGAATCATAAAGCCCATAACTAAAACTATTTATTGTAATTCGGTTATTTAGAATCATTAACCAATTTGTTTTGTAACTCATTGTTTGTCTTCCATTACAATAAAAGCTATTTGTAGGAAATGCTATGATATCCAACACTTTAATTTTACGGAAAAAAAAAGGGGGCAAATAAAATGCCTTTAAATTATGTATTTTGTATCCTTTAACAGATTAACTACTAGTCTCATTTGATAATTAAAATTTTGTGGACTCTTTCTTCGAGCTTGAACAATTAAATTAATATTTAATTAATTAATATAATAGAAAAAATTATTAAAGTTTTTTTTTTTTTATTAAGCGGGAGAAGGGTTGGGTTATTAAACTTTTAGATTTTTTTATTACATGTATAAATGTAACACGACGAAAATAGAAAGAAAACGAAACGGACAATCTTTCTTTTTTTTTTTTTTTGTATTATTTTTTTTTATTTTATCAACTTCAATCTATTTGGCATAGTGTACCTTATCGTTCTTATTAATATTTTATGTGATTTTTAACCCCCCCTTTTTTTTTGGAGTCTAATTTAGAGAAAAAATAGATAGAGAATAGTAAAGAACAATTGATTTTGAACAATAGATGTCTTTCACATCCAACCGAAAAACCTATTATAACTTTTTAATGGCAGTTCCAAAAAAGCGCACCTCTATTTCAAAAAAACGTATTCGTAAAAATATTTGGAAAAGGAAGGGATATAGGGCAGCATTGAAAGCTTTTTCGTTAGCGAAATCTCTTTCTACCGGGAGTTCTAAAAGTTTTTTTTGTGTAACAAATAAATAATCTGTGTAACAAATAAATAATCTGAATCGTTCTAATAACTAATAAAGTAATATAATTTTGTTTATAGTTTATTTATAAGATTTATAAGTTATAAAAATGATAAATAATATTTATCAATTATAATTAATATTAACATCATAATAGTATAGTAAAAGAATAAATATTAATATATAAGATAAATTACAATATAAACAATATACATTAAAAATAAAATAAATAAAAAAGAATTAGTCTCATAATGTTTTAATTTAAAACGAATATAAAATTGAATTTGTTTTACTTTAATTTGAAGCCAAATTTTTCTTTCGTTTCTGATATAGATAAGAATTCTGTTGTCTACTGAATTCTAAAAATGAATGGTACTTTTTTGTTTGAAAAAAGGGTAAACGCAAGCGCAAGGTTTCGCCTTTCATTTTAGTATGTTTTATCATTTTCCGGATGGGGATTATCACTTTCCCCATCGCCCTTACTCAATAATAAAAAGAATTTTTTTTTTAGATTAATAAAATAAATGATAAAAGAAATTAATCATTAAAAAATGCAAACGAGGCAGAACATTTTTTTTACTTATATCCAGGGATTGAAGTAAAAATTATATAGTTACAACTGTTACATTTTAGTTTTAGGAGAGCATAAAGTAATAGTCTACGAAAAAATACATTGTTAGTTCAGTTAAATAAAATTGACATCCTAAAATACTAAATAACTAAATAAAAAAATACTAAATTAAATAACTAAATAAAAAGATAATAATAAGAAAAATAAATATTATTAACGTTAACGAAAACGTTTTAATCCCTAATTTTTAAACAAGTTTTTATTCATCAATTTGAATGGTTTCCTAAAAAAAAATATTGGATTGAATTAACTCCTTCAAGCTCGACGATTGAATAAAAATAGGTTATTATGATTTCGAATAAGCCGCTATGGTGAAATCGGTAGACACGCTGCTCTTAGGAAGCAGTGCTAGAGCATCTCGGTTCGAGTCCGAGTGGCGGCATGGCATCTTCTAAAAGAGTAAGTCCTATAATGAATTCAATTCCAATTCCAGATTTCAATTCCTATAATTGAGGGACGCCCTTATTAATTTAATAATTTTTATGATATTTTCAACTTTAGAGCATATATTAACTCATATATCCTTTTCGATCGTTTCAATTGTAATTACAATTCATTTGATAATTTTATTAGTCGATGAAATCGTAGGACTAGATGATTCGTCAGAAAAGGGGATGATAGCTACTTTTTTCTGCATAACAGGATTATTAGTTACTCGTTGGATGTATTTGAGGCATTTACCATTAAGTGATTTATATGAATCATTAATTTTTCTTTCGTGGAGTTTTTCCATTATTCATATTATTCCGTATTTTAAAAAACATAAAAACCATTTAAGCGCAATAACCGCGCCAAGTGCTATTTTTACTCAAGGTTTTGCTACTTCGGGTCTTTTAACTGAAATGCATCAATCCGCGATATTAGTACCCGCTCTCCAATCCCATTGGTTAATGATGCACGTAAGTATGATGGTATTGAGCTATGCAGCTCTTTTGTGTGGATCATTATTATCACTAGCTCTTCTAGTCATTACATTTCGAAAATTCATAAGGATTTTTAGTAAAAGCAATAATTTAGAAAATGAGTCAGTTTACTTTAGTGAGATTCAATACGTGAACGAAAGAAACAATGTCTTACGAAACACTTCTTTTATTTCGTCTCAAAATTATTACAGGTATCAATTGATTCAACAATTGGATCGTTGGAGTTATCGTATTATTAGTCTAGGGTTTATCCTTTTAACCGTAGGTATTCTTTCGGGAGCAGTATGGGCTAATGAAGCATGGGGATCATATTGGAATTGGGATCCAAAGGAGACTTGGGCATTTATTACTTGGACCATATTCGCTATTTATTTACATATTCGAACAAATAAAAATTTTGAAAGTGTAAATTCTGCAATTGTGGCCTCAATGGGCTTTCTTATAATTTGGATATGCTATTTTGGGGTTAATCTATTAGGAATAGGGTTGCATAGTTATGGTTCATTTACATTAACATCTAATTGAATAAAAGACTTGACGAATATAAACATAGGACGGCATACAGGTATATATACGAAAACTTCATGTAAACAATCAAGAACCATTTGAATCATTTCCATTACTTGATTCAAATGGTTCTCACAAATTCAAAAGATATCTAGTTATAATAGAATTCCAATTTATTTATTTTACTTAAAAGAATATAATTTATTTATTTTACTTAAAAGAATATAAAAGACTCATTTTTTTATTGTACAATCAACCATTTTTAAAATCATGGGATTTCAGTTTCATTTTTTGGTTTACTCACAAAAACTATCGAAAAAAATAATTGGATATAATAGCTTCGACCTTGTCAACTGATAATGATAAAACGAAATCGGGATAAACACCAATACCTATTACAGGTAAAAGGATAGAGATCGAAACAAATAATTCTCGCGGTCCAGAATCAAAAAAATAAGAGTTTGGGGCATTAAAAAGCTTGTATCCATAGAACATCTGGCGTAACATAGATAATGAATAAATAGGAGTTAATATCATTCCAATTGCCATTACAAAAGTAATTAATATTTTTGTCATTAAAAGATATTTTTGACTAGTAAGTATTCCAAAAAAAACTAACAATTCGGCAACAAAACCGCTCATGCCCGGTAATGCAAGAGAAGCCATTGATAAGATACTGAAAGTCGTGAATATTTTTGGAATTGCGATAGCCATTCCGCCCATTTCGTCGAGATAAACAAGACGTATTCTATCATAACTCGTTCCGGCCAAGAAAAAAAGCGCAGCGCCAATAAATCCGTGAGAGATGATTTGTAAAATGGCTCCGTTGAGTCCTGTATCGCTTATAGAACCAATTCCTATAATTATGAAACCCATATGAGATACAGAAGAGTAGGCTATTCTTTTTTTTAAATTACGCTGACCGGGAGATGTTGAAGCTGCATAGATTATTTGAATTGTGCCTACTATAATCAACCAGGGAGAGAATATAGAATGGGCGTGGGGTAATAATTCCATATTGATCCGAACCAATCCATACGCTCCCATTTTTAATAAGATTCCGGCTAAAAGCATACAAGTACTGTAATGTGCCTCTCCATGGGTGTCTGGTAACCATGTATGTAAGGGTATGATCGGTGATTTGACAGCAAAAGCAATAAGAAATCCAATATAGAATATTATTTCCAGTGCTACAGGATACGATTGATTAGCTGATGTTTCAAAATTTAATGTTGGTTCATTGGAACCATATAAACCAATACCCAAAACTCCCATTAATAAAAAAACGGAACTTCCTGCAGTGTACAAAATAAATTTTGTAGCTGAATACAAACGTTTCTTTCCCCCCCACATGGATAGAAGTAGATAAACTGGAATTAATTCTAACTCCCACATGATGAAAAAAAGTAAAAGGTCTCGAGAAGAAAATGGTCCTATTTGACCGCTATACATTGCTAACATCAGAAAATGGAATAGTCGGGAATCTCGAGTAATCGGCCGAGCCGCTAAAGTAGCTAAAGTTGTGATAAATCCTGTCAGTAAAATGGGTCCTATAGAAATTCCATCTATTCCCAATCTCCAGTAAAAATCAAAAAAATCGATCCATTTATAATCCTCTGTCAGTTGCATTAATGGATCATCCAATTGGAAACGATAACCGAATGCATAGGTTGTTAGAAGGAGTTCCATTATGCATATACCTATAGTATACCACCTAATTATCTTATTTCCTCTATGAGGGAGAAAGAAAATTAAGGAACCCGCGAATATTGGCAAAACTACAACTAGCGTTAACCAAGGAAAATTATTCATGGTAAAAACAAGATAAACTTGGACCAGAAAAACCCGTGCTCAAAATAAATAGTTTTTGAGCGCGGGTTTTTGTCGGTAAAGGTAAAAAAATCAAATGTATTCAAGTAGGGTTTTCTGGAACGTATTAATAAGCCAGACCCATACTTCGAGTTGTTTCATGCCATAAATAAACTCGAACACTCAAGAAATCTGTCGGACAGGCGGATTCACATCTCTTACAACCGACACAGTCCTCTGTTCTTGGAGCAGAAGCAATTTGCTTAGCTTTACACCCGTCCCAAGGTATCATTTCTAATACATCCGTTGGGCAGGCGCGCACGCATTGAGTACACCCTATACACGTATCATAAATCTTTACTGAATGTGACATTTGGATCTATAAATTTTTGAATGTCAGAAAGTTTCGATCTAGTAAACTTGTAAATGAATCATATATTTAGACACCAGATGAATCAATAATTTATCATAATTTTTCTAATCAATCTACTTCTGGATTGACTCATGCGATAGAGCCAAGATACTTTAATTTCTTACATTTTTGAAAACATGTATTATTACGTAATGTATGGTCATGGTAATTCTAATTTATGAATATTAGAATTTATATGATTAATACTACTTATTCAACAAATTCGATTGATTGATACGAGTTGATTTTCTGTTACGATAAATTGATGAAACAATAGCCGGGCCAATAGCTGCTTCAGCGGCTGCAATAGCTATAACAAAAATTGAGAAAATATTTCCTTTTAATTGGCGACTATCAAAAAAATCAGAAAATGTTACGAAATTCATATTAACCGCATTCAGTATAAGTTCAAGACACATAAGGGCTCTAACCATATTCCGGCTCGTGATCAATCCATAGATACCGATAGAAAATAAGTAGGCACTCAAAACAAGTACATGTTCGAGCATCATTGACCAACTCCTTATCAATTTCGATTCATTTCAATATGAACTGAACAACAATTCAACAGATTCAATTGACTAGAATAAAAAAAAGTACGGAACAAAGGCAGATTTTCTATTGTTAATAGAATAGATTGAATAATTTCTATTTTAGACATAAACAATCTTTAATTAAAGGGAAATAAATGTAATGTAATGTAATAAAACCGAACAGAGTTTAATGTGCATTGCTAATTCTATAAATTTTTTACTGTCGCGCCACGGCAATTGCACCTATCAAAGCGGCTAAAAGAATTATCGAAACGAATTCAAATGGAAGAAAAAAATCTGTTGATAAATGAATTCCAATTTGTTGACTATTACTTATCAAATCTTGCTCTATAATCTGGTTTGATCTTGTAGTCCAAACAATTCCGTACCATGACGTATCCGTAATAATAATCATGAGTAAAACAAAAATACTTGTACAAACTGGCAAAGTAACCACATCCCCAATGGTCCAAAGATTCAAATCTTTGTAATATTCTGAACCATTCATGAACATCACAGCAAATACGATTAAAACATTTATAGCTCCCACGTAAATAAGGAGTTGTGCAGCAGCTACAAAATAAGAGTTTAATAGAATATAGAATAAGGATATACAAACAAGAACCAGTCCCAATGAAAAGGCAGAATAAATGGGGTTGGTAAATAATACCACCCCCATACCTCCTAGTATAAGAACCGATCCCAGAAAGACTAAAAGAAAATCATGTATTGGTCCGGGCAAATCCATTATATGTAAAATAAGAGATAAATAAATAGAAATGTTTTTCATGACCTTATTGAGACCCGACCAGAAAATTTTTTTTTTATGATTTTTGAGCAATTCCTAATTTAATCCTAAGTAAATAAATACTAAGGGATATGAATAAATGTGAGTACTATTATTGGACTAATTTCATTCTTTATCTGAAAGAGTCGTTCTAATTCTAAACGATATATTTTTAAAAAAATTATGGATATATTAATTAATGGATTTTCAATCCAAATTAAGACGCGTTTCTTACCAACCAATCAATAGTTGGTATTTGTAGTTATTGACCAAACAACACGAAAGAAACCTAAATTCCTTCTATATTAGTTATTAGTAAAGTAATTATAAATTATTCGTTAATAAGAGATTTACTTATTTATTTGAGGCGAATTCAAAATTGTTCGAATTGTATAATCGTCAATTACTGACATTGGTAAACGACCCAAAGCAATTTGATTATAATTCAATTCGTGACGATCATAAGTAGAAAGTTCATATTCTTCAGTCATTGATAAACAATTCGTTGGACAATACTCAACGCAATTACCACAAAATATACAGACTCCGAAATCAATACTGTAATTAAGCAGCCGTTTCTTGCGAATATCAGTTTCCAATTTCCAATCAACAACGGGTAGATCTATAGGACATACACGAACGCATACTTCACAAGCAATACATTTATCAAATTCAAAATGGATTCGACCGCGGAAACGCTCCGCGGTGATTGATTTTTCATAAGGATATTGAATAGTTACGGGTAAACGATTTGCGTGGGATAAAGTAATCATGAAACTTTGACCAATGTACCTTGCAGCTCGTACTGTTTGTTGACCATAATTCATGAACCCAGTTACCATAGAGAACATATCGTTAATATATATATGAATAGTTTTATGTTTGTTTATTTCTCTTGTTTGAGACACGTTGTGAATATAGAATGTTACTTTACAGTGAAAAGAGTTGGAAAGAAGTTGTTAATAATAGATTACCGAGAGAAATAGGTAAAAGAAATTTCCATCCAAGATTCAATAGTTGGTCCATTCTTAGCCTCGGTAAAGTCCATCTTGTTGTGATAGGAATGAACAAGAACAAATAAGTTTTAGCTAATGTAATAAAGATACCAATTATCGCTCCAAAAACTCCACATGTTTTATTTATTTCAAAAAGCTCAGAAACATATATGTCCGGAATAGATATATTCCAACCGCCCAAGTAAAGAACTGTTACAAATAATGAAGAAACCAATAGGTTTAGATAGGAAGCAACATAAAATAACCCAAATTTTATACCCGAGTATTCGGTTTGATAACCTGCTACTAACTCTTCTTCTGCTTCTGGTAAATCAAAAGGTAATCTCTCACATTCTGCTAGGGAAGAAATAATAAAAATGATAAACCCTATAGGCTGACGCCACAAATTCCATCCCCAAAAACCATATTTTGATTGCGCCTCAACAATATCAATTGTACTTGAACTGTTAGATAATTATAGTCGGTGATACCATCACTGTTACCATCGCTATTACAGAACCGTACATGAGATTTTCACCTCATACGGCTCCTTGAAGGCCAGAAATAAATATAGGGACCGCGTCAGTATTCTTTTTTGAATCTTGATATGTTTGTAGGATGGATAACTATCGGCCGGTCCCAAATTAGACCAATTGAATTCTGTCTGTTATAATTATTTTAATTCAAAATTAAATAAAAAAAGTACTTCTGAATTGATCTCATCCTTTCTTTAATTTAATAATTTCAATAATAATTTCAATTCTTCTTTGTTCAGTAATAACTTAACTGTTCAATAAAATACTTCTTGTAAAAATATCAATAACCCGTTGGTTTCACGTACGAAAAAAAAATTCTATATTAATTAATGAATTATGACACAAATTATATATCTATTAATATGTATTATGGGAAAGAATAAAAGTAACAAAGAATAAATAAAGTATATCTTTTTTTTTTTTTTTTTTCGTTCCTATTCTTCTTTCTATTTCTGAGAAAAAGAGGGCTTTCAAAATAAAGTAAAGGATTATTTCGTTTCGAATAGTTATTTATTAAATCGGTGGATAGGAGTATACTCTGGATTGGAATCGTGTCATGGGGAGTACTGCCTGATCATTTCTACCAACTTAAAGCCCCAATTAGTATTCTTTGTTTGTATATTATGTAAAAATGTCCTTTTGGAGAATTTACATAATCTCCATTACTAATCCTTTACATATGTTCGTGTTTCTAACCATCCACTCGTTTTTGCTCAATCCCCCGTTATGCTAATACATAAAAATGATAGTGAAAACTCAATACGGGGGATCTTTTGAACCCGCTTCAAGTCAGGATGACTAATCAACCAATCTTGGGGGAAACGGTCTCTTCTGTTTATGTTTATTTCCGCTTAACTCTCTAACTCTTATACATAGAAAATGAGAATCAATCTTTTTACTGCGAATTTATATAGAAGCTGTTTTCTTTCACTCATATAACTATTTGATTTAGTTCATCAACCCGAATAATGAATAAAAAAAAATTAAGATATCTACTCAATTCAATCCATTCCAACCCTTTCCTTGAAAGGAAGGAATAGAGAAAAGTTTCTGTCTATGTATCAACGAATCGCACGTAGAGATATTGATAACACACATAAAGTTAATGGTATTTCATAACTAATCGATTGAGCAGCAGCTCGTAGACCGCCTAAAAAGGAATATTTATTATTTGACCCGTATCCCGACATAAGAAGTCCAATTGGAGCAATACTGGAAATGGCAATCCATAAAAAAACACCGATATTGAGATCCGCTAAAACAAGGTGATATCCAAAAGGAACTACTGAATAGCTTACTAAAATTGATATGACTGCTATGGATGGCCCGATACTGAATAAACGAGTATCCCCCCTAGATGGAAAAAGATTTTCTTTGAAAAGTAGTTTTGTCCCATCTGCTAGAGCTTGAAGAACTCCCAAAGGGCCGGCGTATTCAGGTCCAATACGTTGTTGTATCCCTGCCGATATTTCTCTTTCTAACCATACAATTACCAGTACGCCTATTGTGATTCCCACTACAAGAGTCAAAATAGGAACAAGAACCCATAGAATTCCATAAACCTCTTTAAAAAATTCTAATCTAGAAAAAGAATCGATATCTTGTACTTCCGGTGTATCAATTATCATTTCAACGATCAACTTCTCCCATAATGATATCTATACTACCTAGTATCGTCATAATATCAGCCAATTTCATTCTTTTAACTAACCGCGGAAGAATTTGCAAATTGATAAAACCCGGCGGGCGGATTTTCCATCTCCAAGGAAAACCACTCTGATCCCCTATGAGAAAAATTCCCAATTCTCCCTTTGGGGCTTCTACTCTCACATAAAGTTCTTGTTTCGGCAATTCAAATGTAGGAGACGGCTTTTTACTAATAAATCGATATTCAAAATCATTCCATTCCGGATTCCTTTCTCTATCAAAGTATCGTATTTCTAAATTCTCATAGGGTCCCCCTGGAATTCCTTCCAGGGCCTGTTGAATAATTTTTACGGATTCTATCATTTCACCAATTCGGACTAGATAACGAGCCAATGAATCTCCTTCTTTTTGCCACTGTACTTCCCAATCAAATTCGTCGTAACATTCATAATGATCAACTTTACGAAGATCCCATTGTATTCCGGAAGCTCGCAGCATTGGTCCCGATAAACCCCAATTTATTACTTCCTCTCTACCAATAATGCCTACTCCCTCGACTCGTTCTAAAAAAATAGGATTTCGTGTAATAAGTTTTTGATATTCAGCAACTCTTGTTAAAAAATAATCGCAGAAATCCAAACATTTATCTATCCAGCCATGAGGTAGATCGGCCGCTACTCCTCCGATACGAAAATAATTATGCATCATTCTCATACCGGTGGCAGCTTCGAATAGATCATATACTAATTCTCTTTCTCTGAAAATATAGAAAAAGGGAGTTTGTGCACCAATATCCGCCATAAAAGGACCGAGCCATAACAGATGAGAAGCTATACGACTCAACTCCAACATAATTATTCTGATATAGCTGGCTCTTTTAGGTACTTGAATATTTCCCAACTGTTCCGGTCCGTTTACAGTTATTGCTTCTGTGAACATAGTAGCTAAATAATCCCACCGTGTTACATAAGGCAAATATTGTATAATTGTTCGATTTTCCGCAATTTTTTCCATTCCTCGGTGTAAATAACCCAATATTGGTTCACAGTCAATAACATCTTCACCATCTAGAGTAATGATGAGTCGAAGAACACCATGCATTGATGGGTGGTGGGGGCCCATATTGACTATCATGAGGTCTTTTCTTGTAGCCGGTATATTCATAGGTTTTTCCTCGATTCATTCTTTCATGAATTGCTGAAAACGAAAAAAAGTTCATTAAAATTCAAGATCTAATAAATCAAATAATTCAAAATGCCTTTATAAAAAAAAAAAAAAAATTAACGAGTTTTTGACTCCCGAATATCCAACCGATTAATTAATTCTTTATAACATATTCTATTTTTCTTTGACAAATAAGACAGTAATCGTTGGCGTTTTCCCAGAATTTTACGTAAACCTCTCTGAGATAAATAGTCTTTTTTGTGTAATTGTAAATGTGAAGTAAGTCTTCGTATCCTATTGGTGAAACTAACTATTTGAAATTCAACAGATCCTCTGTTTTCGTCTTTTTCTTCTTGTGAAATAACTGAGATGAATGAATTTTTTACCATAAACTGAAATCTTCTCTCCCCCCCCTCTTTTTATTTTAAGATATTTTTTATTGATAGATATCTTTATTGATCAGTAATAATAATGCCCCTAATTTTTATTTGGTATATACAAAAATTTGTATTTCGTTATTAATTTCTAATTTTTTAAAATTTAATAAAACTTACTCAATCCTATTTTCATTTTAAAATTGGATTTGAAAGGGGATACAAAAGTATGGTTGGTTTCTTCACTCACAAAAGATAAAAGTTTAGACCTAAAATAAGAAAATTTTGTTCATTCTAGATCTAATTGATATGTCATTGAATTAGTATCATGTATCAGAATGGAATGTAAGACAATGTATGCGTGCATCTCTTTGTCGTCATAGACCAGATCTGGTATGGGAAATATAGGAAAAATGTACTATTAATGAATTTTCAATCGCGGATACATACGTATCCTTACCATACTGAAACAACTGCCATTATTGGTATTAAACCAATAACGATTCATACAAGCTAAATCTTCTAATCGATAATTGGGCCAAAGAAATAGCTTTAATTTTATAAGTTTTTTTTTATATTTTTTGCTTTTATCCACAACTTGACTGTTTACCTCATTCCCATTACAAAAAGATGCCTTTCTATGTCTATTCTTAGAATTTAAACAAATTAGAATTCGCAATTCTCTACGACGTCTAGGCGATAAAATATTTTCAGGAACAAACAAATCATAATTTTTTTTATATCTATTTCCAGTCATCTTTTGATGTTTTGTAATGACTTCATCAGAATTCTTATCAACATGTTTTTTTTCTCGGTATCTTTGATTTATTTGATGTTTACTTTTATGAACTAATGAAATACCGAGGGTTTGATACATAATAAATTTTCCATCATTTTTTATAGCTAGACGAATTGGTTCAATAATCAAAAATCCCCTTTTAATAAATTCTGTAAGAGTTACATCTTTCTGAATCGTCAAAATATCCAGACTCATTTCGCCCCTTTGAATAGAGGATATAGTAATTTCTCTTGGATTTATCAGTCTAAGCAGGAGACAATATACGTTGATGTTATTGATTATTTTTTTATTTAAAGAATCATCCCATCTCAATTGAAAATACAAATACCTTTTTAGGAAGAAATCAAACTCCGCTTTTGTATTGATCTTGTATTGCTTTTTATTTCTATGTTTTTTCATGTCCGATCCCGTATAATCTTCTTCAACATCTTTTTCTTGGTTTGAAAGAGCTGATTTAAGATCTGCTTGGCCCGTGGATTCTTTTTCTCCTTGATTTCGGTTTTCTAATTCAAGAGATTTTTTTTCATTCGACGATATTGATATAAAAGGATCTCTTTTTTTATTTCCAGTGATGCTTTTGTTTTCACTAGCATTTTTTTTTATATTAGAATTAAAAAGTAGTAATTTAATTGGTATAACCCACGGTTTCATTTTATACGTATTATAAAGTCTCACAAATTCTGGCAAGAACCAAAGTTCCAGATTTGATATGGGACGACTTAGTATTTCTTCATTCATTCCCATCCAATCCAAAAGGGGTTTTTGATTGGATAGGTTGATTTTTTGGTCTTGCTGAAGTGTGAGATAAAAAAGACCCTTATTATTGATTTTATCAATTATTTGATACTTATTAACCCTAGTCTTAGTATATTTATTACTGTTAGTGTCAGTATCAATATTGATCCAGGCCTCAATATCGACCTTCGTTTTAAGACAAAAATCGAGAATTCTCCAATCAAAAAATTTTCTATCCGTATTTTTATCCATATCTCGAATATCATCTTCTACCATATTAAATGATTTTTGTTTATGTGTGTTGTAATTATAAAAAATATCTTGGTTAGTTTTTACTTGTAATGGTGATCCATAAATTGAAGAGTACTTCTTAGTTTCAGAATTTATAGATTTATATGCTAAAAGATCATATCTATATTGTTTTTTAAAATTATCCTTTTGATTCAATAATAAATCCGTTTCAATTTTTGTTTTTTTTTCGTAGTGAATTAATTCATCTTTTTCATATAAATCACACAAATCTTTATATAAATCTTTATTTTGAGCTATACAGTTCAATATATTTCGCCATTTTTGTGGTACTACTCTAGACCATTTAATTTGAGATACATCACATTGATATTGATAATGACTCCTTAACCAATTTGTCCATTGATTCATTCCAGAATTGCGAAGATTCTTAGGTCTTAATTCGGAATGAAATAGTTCTTGTCTTACAACAAAAAAATCCTTTATTTCATTCTTAAGAAAAAGGGGGGTTCCATTATATTGAAATACGGATTTCAATTTCTCTAACTTAATAAGTTGGGTTTGTGATAATTTGTAAAATACATATGCTTGTGAAAAGTAAGATAAGTCAAAAAAAGTCTTTGAATTTTTTTGACTAAGACTAATATTAGTATTAGAAAGTGACTCTTTTATAATCGAAATAAATTTAATTAAACTTTGATTTGTTTTATTAATTCTTTCTTGATTTGCTTCATTACTGTTAATGTTTTTATTAATAATTTTTTTTGTTGATTCAAGAAAAAGTTGTGTATTGATACTAGGAATATTAATCATAGATAGAAAGATATCTATGTATATCTTTTCAATGAAAAATATTATAAAATAATGGGATTTACGGATTAATCGAGCAGTTCTTCTTTTTAATATCTGCCAAATATTTTTTTGTGATTCCAATCTTTTATCATCATAACTTATTTTGTTAGAACTCAAATTTCTATCTGAAGTTATAAATCCCTTTTTCTTGTCTTTTGTAATTTTTTCTATTTGATTTATGATTGTGTTTATTCTATCAGTCAGATCTTGCATTTTTTTTTCTGTTAATGAATAATTTGTCCAATCCTGAGATCTAATTTGAATGGACGATTCCTGAATCATCCGATTACTGATTATTGAATCTTTTTTAATTTCACTCAATTCATATACTTCTATTTCTCTCAATCCAAATAATATAATTGGGTTTATTTTTGAGAGTTCTTTTATTATTTCTTTTATAAACAGAATGTTTTTAATGATCCATTTTTTTGGTTTTTTTGAGACATTTAGAAACAATTTTGTTTGTTCTTTAAAAATTCCTAGAATTATAAAACATTTCTTTTGCAATTTTTTAATTTTTTTTTTGAGTTCTTTTAAAATCGGTTCAAAAAATGAAAGTTTTTTTCTGGGAGAACCAAAAGGTAGTTCAGCTTCCATTCCAAAAATTGTTAAAAAACAAAAATCATTTTTTTGACCTTGCTTTTTCATTGGATCGTTATAAGGGGCTCGTAACTTAGATCTGTGCCAAGGTTTAAGACGAAAAGGAAATAGGATCTTGATCTGAATGCCGTCTGTTAACCAGTTTTTTGGAAATTCTTTTTCTGATAATTGAACGCCGTTATAGGTACATTTAACATGCATTTCTCTATTCCAATCCTTTAAGTCCTCATACCATTCCGGAAATTGAAATAATAGTATACGGACGATATTTTTAGCTATTATCAATGAAGGTAATATAATATATTTTCTAAGAATTGATTGGGTTACTAATAAAAAACCTCTCATTACTTGAGCAAGTAAAATACTATCCCAGGCTTCCGCTATTTGTATACGCACTTTCTCCTTTCTTTTGTCTTCTTCTTTTTTGTCCTCCTCTTTTTTTTTCGCGCTTTCTTTTGTCTTTTTCTCTGTATAATTCGAAATTGTGAATTCTGTGTTTTTCCACATCCAATTTCTAAAAATTTTTTTCATCCGTTCAGAAATATCAAAAAAAAAAAAAAAAGATTTGTCTATTCGGTCCAAAAAAAGAGGGGAATGCGCATTTGCTTCAAAGAGTTTCCAAGTAACTGTTTTACGTCTTTGAGCGCGCATGGAGCCTTTGATTATGTCTCGACGAAAATCCGATTGTTGGGAATAACGTATCAAAGCAACTTCGCCTGTTTGATCAGTATTATTAGTTTCTTTGGTATTAGTATAAGCATCAGTATTTTGTTGGTTATCAGTAAAAATCACTACACGTTTGGATTTTCTTGAACGAATCTGATGATCCTCTACCACAGTTTCTTCGGTTTCCCCCTCCTGTTGTTCAAAATCGTTGATTAATTTGTATGACCATCGAGGAACTTTTTTATTAATTTCTTTTATTCCAATAGATTTTTTTTTAATCATTTTATCGTTGGGAACAGTTCTAATTGCATCAAATAATAATTTTAAAATTTTGATTCGATCCTCTGAATCAATTCTTACTTGTTCGTGTTCTGTAACTAAAAAAAGTCTTTTAAAATTTAAATTTGATGTGTATTTTACAACCAATTCATTGATTAAATTTAATAAATAAAAAATTTCTGTTGTTAATGATTTTCTATCAAATGAATTTATTTTTTGTTCAAATTCTAAGTAATTAATAATAAGAAGGA